AATGATGAGCCTGATTAAAGGACTATCGTGATAGGATAAAACATGTAGTACAAACTACCTTCATTACATCCGACAGAATTAAACTGTCACCATCAAGCATCAAAAGCCACCGTGCATCATACACCAAGATGTATAAACATAAAAAATCAACTTAGAAAAGTAAGCTAAGATAAAGCTAATGGGTTCATACCCCATAAATAGAGTGAACACTCTCTTCTCTAATGCCCAGTAACTCAACCAAAATCCTATTACTAATCACCTTAGTAAGAGGTATGTTAGTGTCTGTATCGTCTAACTCATGAATTGGCGCATGAATAGGCTTGGAAGTAAATTTAATATCATTTATTCCACTGATATCTAACATCAAAAACATATACAACACAGAAGCATCACTAAAATACTTTATCGTTCAAGTATTAGCTTCAGCAACTCTGCTATTTATAGTAGTAATAAAAACAGTGACAGAAGACCTATTCACTCTTACGAACGTAGGGACCCCATACACGCCAATAATTGTCTGCACACCTCTACTTCTAAAAAGAGGAGCAGCACCATTTCACTGATGGTTCCCAGGAGTCATAGAAGGTCTAAGATGAGAAAACTGCGGTCTATTAATAACCATTCAAAGGGCTGCACCCATAATACTAATATCATACCTGATTGAAATTAACCCTTTCATGTTAAGAATCATTCTAGCATCAACAATCGTAGGAGCAATTGGGGGCCTCAACCAAACATCAATACGAAAAATCCTAACATATTCATCCATCAATCACACCGGTTGAATATTAATAGCGTTAATCACAGGGGACAACATATGAATAATATACTTCGCAGTCTACTCAACATTAGTCCTAACAGTACTATCAGTTATCAAACTATCCAGAGTATCATTTATCAACCAAACCATAATAACAAATAAGGAAACTAAATTAATGAAATTCATAATGTTCACGTCACTACTTTCCTTAGGGGGACTCCCACCATTCCTAGGGTTCCTACCAAAATGATTTATCATTCAAGCAATAACCATAAATAAACTGATACCTATGGCAACCATAATAGTAATTGCATCACTAATTACACTATACTACTACCTAAAAATCTCCTATTCAAGATTCATAATCCTAACCACAGAGCCAAAATGGAACAATCAATCACACAAAAACAGAACAAACAAAAACATCAGAGCAATAATCCTATCATCGATCTCACTAACAGGGGCAATACTATGCACAATTATTACCTGAACAAACTAATAGCAAAGGCCTTAAGTTAAACTAAACTAATAACCTTCAAAGCTATAAATAAGGGGCTCACCTTTAGGCCTTGGTAAGATTTTTAACCTACCCCTACAGAATTGCATTCTGTCATCACTAAATGAATACAAGGCTAAAACCACAATAGTGGAAGAGCGACGTCAACACCCCTAAATAGATTTACAGCCTATCGCCTACTAATTTATCTCAGCCATCCCACTAATTTTTAATCGATGATTCTTCTCAACTAACCACAAGGACATTGGAACACTATACTTCGTATTTGGTGCATGATCAGGCATGGTAGGAACATCCCTTAGAATACTTATTCGGACAGAACTAGGACAACCTGGATCTCTAATTGGAGATGACCAAATTTACAACGTCATTGTTACAGCCCATGCATTTGTCATAATCTTCTTCATGGTTATACCAATTCTAATTGGAGGTTTCGGAAACTGATTAGTACCCCTAATACTTGGAGCACCAGATATAGCATTCCCACGAATAAACAACATAAGATTCTGATTACTCCCACCATCACTAACACTGCTGCTTGCAAGTAGAGCAGTAGAAAGCGGAGCAGGGACAGGATGAACAGTATATCCCCCTCTCGCAAGAGGAATTGCACATGCTGGGGCATCTGTAGACCTAGCCATCTTCTCCCTACACCTAGCAGGTGTATCATCAATCCTAGGAGCAGTAAACTTCATCTCAACAACAATCAACATAAAACCAAAAAGCATAAAACCCGAACGAATCCCACTATTTGTATGATCAGTTGCCATTACAGCACTACTACTACTACTATCATTACCAGTACTAGCAGGAGCAATTACTATACTATTAACTGACCGTAACCTAAACACATCATTTTTCGACCCAGCAGGGGGAGGAGACCCAATCTTATATCAACACCTATTTTGATTCTTCGGACACCCTGAAGTTTATATCCTAATTCTACCTGGATTTGGTATAATCTCCCATATCATTTGCCATGAAAGAGGAAAGAAGGAAGCATTCGGAAACCTAGGAATAATCTTTGCCATACTAGCAATTGGACTACTAGGATTTGTAGTATGAGCACACCACATATTTACAGTAGGAATAGACGTCGACACACGAGCATACTTCACATCAGCAACAATAATCATTGCAGTACCAACAGGAATTAAAATCTTCAGATGACTAGCAACAATATATGGATCACAACTAACATACAGAGCAACATGCCTATGGGCCTTAGGGTTTGTATTTCTATTTACAATAGGAGGTTTAACAGGAGTAGTACTTGCAAATTCATCAATCGACATTATCCTACATGACACCTACTACGTGGTCGCCCACTTCCACTATGTACTGTCAATAGGAGCAGTATTCGCAATCATAGCAGGATTTATCCAATGATTCCCTCTATTTACTGGACTCACAATAAACCCTAAGTGATTAAAGGCACAATTCGCTGTCATGTTCACAGGAGTAAACATAACATTCTTCCCACAGCACTTCCTAGGACTAGCCGGTATACCACGACGATACTCAGATTATCCAGACGCTTACACAACCTGAAACATCATTTCATCAATAGGATCAACAATTTCATTCGTAAGAGTTATAATATTCCTATTCATCATCTGAGAAAGAATCTCATCAAATCGACAAATCCTATTCCCGACACAAACAAGAAACTCAATTGAATGACTACAAAACTTACCCCCAGCAGAACATAGATACTCGGAGCTACCAACCATTTCACTAACCAATAACTAACCAAAATCTAACGTGGCAGATAAGTGCGTTGGATTTAAGCTCCAAATATAAAGTCCAAGACTTTCATTAGAACCAATGACAACATGATTAAACATAAGACTACAAGATGGAGCATCCCCCATTATAGAACAACTAGTCTTCTTCCATGACCATGTACTAATAATTATACTAATAATCACCACAACCGTATTATACATAATAGTTACCCTAATCCGAAATAAACAAACCAGACGATTTATGTTAGAAGGACAAATAATTGAAACCACATGAACTATTGCACCAGCAATCATCCTCGTATTCATCGCCATGCCATCCCTACGACTCCTATATCTAATAGACGAAGTCCACAACCCCACATTAACACTAAAAGCAGTAGGACACCAATGATATTGAAGATACGAATACTCAGATTTCACAAAACTAGAATTCGACTCATATATAGTCCCCCAAGAAGAACAGCAAGAAAGAACATTTCGACTACTAGACACAGATAACCGAATCGTCCTACCAATAAACTCCCCAATCCGAATAATCGTTACAGCAGCAGATGTCCTACACTCATGAACAATCCCAAGACTAGGAGTAAAAACAGATGCCACACCCGGACGACTAAATCAAACAAGATTCTCAATCAGTCGTCCGGGTATCCTATACGGACAATGCTCAGAAATTTGCGGAGCAAATCACAGATTCATGCCCATCACAATTGAAAGAGTACCAGCGAAATACTTCATTAACTGAGTTTCAAAACTAAGAGAGTCATCAGATGACTGAAAGCAAGTAATGGTCTCTTAAACCAGCTTATGATAATCTAGCAACTATCTCTGATGAAAGGATTAGTTAATTATATAACATCAGAATGTCAAACTGAAATAATCAGTAATGATATCCTTTTATACCACAAATAATACCAATAGAATGAATAACGCTATACATCACATTCCTAACAACATTCCTAATATTCAACATCATAAACTATTTCACACAATTCCCAAACTCGACAACTAAGAGCACCAACACCATCAACGTCAACAAAATAAGCTGAAAATGATAAGAAATCTATTCTCAATCTTTGACCCAACCACAGAAATCAATAGACTCCCTCTAAACTGAACAAGAACAACCCTAGGACTTTTACTAATCCCAACAAGAATTTGATTGGTCCCATCACGAAACAATATAATAATTAGACTACTAATAAATAAACTTCACAAAGAAATAAAAACAATTCTAAGAAAAGGAGAACAAAACAAAGGAAACTCATTTATTTTCACCTCACTATTCCTCATAATTCTAATAAATAACTTCCTTGGGCTATTCCCATACGTCTTCACCAGAACAAGACATCTAACACTCACACTAACATTAGCATTACCCTTATGAGTAAGATTTATATTATTCGGGTGAATCAAAAATACAAATCACATATTTGAACACCTAGTACCACAAGGAACACCAACAATACTAATACCATTCATGGTCATCATCGAAACCATCAGAAATCTAATCCGGCCAGGAACACTGGCCGTACGATTAACAGCAAATATAATTGCTGGACACCTACTACTCACCCTCCTAGGAAACAACGGACCATCAATAAACCACACCTTATTAACAATCCTAATCGTAGCACAAATCCTCCTATTAGTTCTAGAAGCAGCAGTAGCCATCATCCAATCATATGTATTCGCAATCCTAAGAACACTATATTCTAGAGAAGTAAACTAATGTCAAATCACGAAAACCACCCATTCCACATAGTAAACAAAAGACCCTGACCACTCACCGGAGCAATTGGAGCAATAGTCACACTAATAGGACTAATCAAATGATTTCACCAATACGACAACAGCCTACTTGGAGTTGGAACCGTAATCACTGTATTAACCATAATCCAATGATGACGAGATATCACCCGAGAAGGAACATATCAAGGACTTCACACAAAAATAGTAACAACGGGATTACGATGAGGAATAATCCTATTCATCATCTCAGAAGTACTATTCTTCGCATCATTCTTCTGAGCATTCTTCCACAGCAGCCTATCACCAACAATTGAACTAGGATCAACATGACCACCCACAGGAATTCAGCCATTCAACCCACTACAAATTCCACTACTAAACACCGCAATCCTACTCGCCTCAGGAGTAACAGTAACATGAGCGCACCACAGACTACTAGAAAATAACTTCAGACAAGCAACGCAAGGTCTATTCTTTACAGTCTTACTAGGAATTTACTTCACCGCACTACAAGCTTACGAATACATCGAAGCCCCATTTACAATTGCAGATTCCGCCTACGGATCAACCTTCTTTATAGCAACAGGATTCCACGGACTACACGTAATTATCGGAACAACATTTTTAACAACATGCCTACTACGACAAACAGCCCTACACTTCTCATCAAACCACCACTTCGGCTTTGAAGCAGCAGCATGATACTGACACTTCGTAGATGTAGTATGACTATTCCTATACATTTCAATCTACTGATGAGGAAGATAAAACACTACTTATCTAATACAAGTAAAGTATACTTGACTTCCAATCAAGAAATTTGTGAAAACAAGATAAGTAATAATAATAACCATAATAGCAACAATAATTACAATCGCACTATCAACAGCAGTAATATACCTAACCACCCTAATCTCAAAAAAAAACAATGAAGACCGAGAAAAAAGATCACCTTTCGAATGTGGTTTTGATCCCAAAAACTCAGCACGACTACCATTCTCATCACGATTCTTCCTAATTGCAGTAATCTTTATAATTTTCGACGTAGAAATTGCACTACTACTACCAATACCGATTACCATAACAACATCAAGAATAAAATCATGAACACTAATTAGATCAACATTCCTCCTAATCCTAATCATCGGACTATACCACGAATGAAACCAAGGATCACTAGAATGAAGAAATTAATCAGGGACTATAGTTAATAATAACATTTGAGTTGCATTCAAAAAGTGCTGCACAGCAGCTAGCCTCAAATTAAAGTGAGAAGCAACATCTTGCAATCAGTTTCGACCTGATCTTAGATAGTAAACCTATCCTCACTATCTAATTTTAACTGAAACCAAAGCAGAGGTATATTATTGTTAATAATAAAAATGAATAAAAGAATTCCAGTTAAAGAAGTGACAGAAAAAGTGAATGCTGCTAACTTATCACTATAGCGGTTAAAATCCGTTTACACTTCTATATTTATATAGTTTAAGAAAACATTACATTTTCACTGTAAAGACAAAGTCCAACTTTTATAAATAATAACCAATCACTTAAAGGTCAACAAAAACCTCATCGACATCTTCAGCGTCGCGCTCTAAATAATTAAGCTATTCAAGTAAAAAGCTAACAAAAATAACAGAATAACAACCCACATAACGAAAAAGACCAAGAACACCCTCAAGCTTCTGTACTGAACCCACTGATTAACCCTACCAAGATTAAAAAGAACTCAATATAAACCCTGCCCACCAAAATACTCCATTCAACCAGAATCAAAAACCCTCATTGATTTATAACCAAATCCCAAAGGGCCGAAAGAAACCCCATAAGTAGAAAAAAACGGCATAAACCACATAGAACCAGAAAATGAAGAAACACCATAATAATAAATAGAAAATAAATAATCACTAAAACTAAAACTAGAAATTTCATACCCCAGCCAACCCCCTAGTAACACTACAAAAAAAGTAAGAAACCTTAAATAATAAGGTAAACAAACAACAGAAGGAGTAGGACAAATCAATCACATTAATGAACTACCACCAAGAACAGACATAGTCAACAAACCAATCATACCCACAACTATATTATAATTAGTCTCAACTATAGAACAAAAAGAAACAAAATTAAAATCACCACACAAAACAAAATAAAATAAACGAAAAGAATAACAAACCGTCAAGCCCGTAGAAACAAACAATAAAAGAAAACCAAAAACATTCACATATCTCATAGAAAACATTTCCAAAATAAAATCCTTGGAGTAAAACCCAGCCAAGAAAGGCATACCACACAAAGCAAAATTAGAAACCATCAAACAAGAAGAAGTAAAAGGCATATAAACAGATATGCCCCCCATAAATCGAATATCCTGAGAATCCCCTATAGAATGAATTACACCCCCTGCACACATAAACAATAAAGCCTTAAATAAAGCATGAGTCAACAAATGAAAAAAAGCCAAACCAGAAAGACCAACAGAAATAGTTATAATTATAAGACCCAACTGTCTCAAAGTAGACAAAGCAATAATCCTCCTTAAATCATACTCAAAGTTAGCTCCGAGACCCGCTATAAACATAGTCAAACCAGAAATCAACAACAAAGCAATATTCAACAGACAACCAAAAGAAGGACTAAACCGAATCAACAAGTAAACACCAGCAGTAACCAGCGTAGAAGAATGGACCAAAGCAGACACCGGAGTAGGAGCAGCCATCGCCGCAGGTAATCAAGAAGAAAAGGGAATCTGAGCTCTCCTAGTCATAGCTGCCAAAACAACAAGAAAAGAAATCAACTCCATTTCAACAGAACCAGACAAAAAATCCAAATAATAAATAAATCTCCAACTACCAAAATTAAGCATTCAAGCAATTACCATCAATAAAGCCACATCACCAATACGATTAGACAAAACCGTCAACATACCAGCACCGTAAGACCTCACATTCTGATAATAAATTACCAAAAGATAAGAAACTAAACCTAAGCCATCCCAGCCCAACAAAATTCTAATCATATTAGGACTAACAATCAAAAACATTATAGAAACCACAAACATCAAAACCAACGAAATAAACCGAAAAATATTCAAATCACCAAACATATAATCGTCACTATATAAAATAACAAGAGACGAAATAATAAATACAAAGCCCATAAACAACAAAGACATTCAATCAAATAAAAAAGTTATCACAACAGAACTCCCATTCAATCTAACCACTATCCAATCAACAAAATAAACCAAATCAGACAAAATAAAATAAACACCCAAAAAACAGCAAAATCAACCCAAAAAAAACAAAAAAACAAATCTAGCAAAACAAATAGAAATAGGCATCACAGTCCAAAGCAACCAATCACATCACCGACACCACAAATCAGCATTTTAAATTAAACTATTTAGACTAAAAACCCCATTCTACACCCAAAAAATAGTAAAATCAACCCTCAAAACAACCAAATTTAAAGGGAACCAATGTAAAAACAACAACAAAAACTCACGAACATAACCCAATGAACAAGAGTACAAACCAGAAAAAGCAGACCCATGCTGACTATAAGAATACATATAAAGGGTATAAGCCGCACTAAAAAAAGACAAGAAAATTAAAATAAACATGAGGTACCAAGACCAAGACACCAAACTACTCAATAAACCAACTTCACCGAGAAGATTAAGAGAGGGGGGTGCAGCCATATTACAAGCACTCAACAAAAATCATCACATGGTCATACTAGGCATAAGATTCATTAAACCCTTATTAACCAACAATCTACGACTACCAAACCGCTCATAAGAAATATTGGAAAGACAAAAAAGACCAGAAGAACACAAACCATGAGCAATCATTAAAGCAAAAGATCTACATACCCCCCAATAACCCATGGTTATAATACCACCGATAACTATACCCATATGAGCCACAGACGAATAAGCAATCAAGGACTTCAAATCAGTCTGCCGTATACAAAATAAACTAACAAACAAACCACCAACCAAGCCCAAAACCAATCAAACAATACCAAACCCAAATCCAAACCTAGACAAAACAGGAAATACACGAAGCAAACCATAACCACCAAGCTTCAACAAAACACCAGCCAAAATCATTGACCCAGAAACAGGAGCCTCAACATGAGCCCTAGGAAGCCACAAATGCACCAAAAACATAGGCATCCTAACCAAAAAGGCCAAAACCATGCAAACATAAAACAAACCACCAACAACACCTCCACGCAATAAAAATAAACACAACGAACCTAAAGAACCATAAATATACAAAATACCAACCAACAAGGGAAGGGACGCCAATAAAGTATAAAACAACAAATAAACCCCAGCCTGAATACGCTCCGGCTGATACCCCCAACCCAAAATAAGAAATAAAGTAGGAATCAATCTACTTTCAAAGAAAATATAAAATGAAAGTAAACCAACACTTCTAAAAGTACAATACAACATGGCAACAAGAAAAACAACAACAAAAAGAAAAAAGCCAGGAAAATAAAATGAACGAAGAACAGATTCTCTGGCTAAAATCATAAGAACGCAAATCCACATACTCAAAAGAATGAGACCATAAGAAATTACATCACAGCCAAAAAGATAACCCAAGCCACCCCAACAAAAAAAATAAGGAAAGGAAAAAAGGTAGAAAAAAGAAACCAAAAACAACAAAGAACAAACTAACCATCAAGAACAAGAAACACAAAGAGGGATTAAAAACAATAGAAAACAAAGAAACTTTAACATTGAAGAACTCTATAAGAACGAAAATAATCATTACCATGACTACGAATTATAGAAACCAGAACAGACAGACCCAACGAGCCTTCACAGACCGAAAAAATTAAAAAATAAACAACAAAAAAAAGACTATAATTAAAACCACACAAATAAAAATAAACTGAAAGATACAAAACCAAAACAACGAACTCCAATCTTAATAAAGTAACCAACAAGTGCTTACGACCAGAAGAAAAGGCCCAAATACCACAAAAATAAAGAACAAAAAGATACAACCACATTGACATTAAGTTTTAATAATTTAATAAAAATATTGGTCTTGTAAACCAAAAATAAGGACAACAAGCCTTTTAAAACTTCAGAGGAAAGACACACGCCATTTCATTAATCCCCAAAACTAACATTTTAAATAAAATACCCTCTGATATAACAAAACTACTTATATCAATAAGAATAACAACAAGAATGATATTCACACAAATAAAACACCCACTAGCCATAGGCATAATACTACTCCTACAAACCATAATAACATGCCTAATCAGAGGAACCATATACAAAAGATTCTGATTCTCATACATCCTTTTCATGATCATAATCGGAGGGATACTAGTACTATTCATATACATGACAAGACTAGCATCAAACGAAATATTTTCACCATCCAACAAAATAATCCTAATTGCATTAATAGCATCACCAGCATTAACATATATCATACCAGATCAAACAAACAATAAGGAAATAAACATATACGACACAACAATAGAGAACGAAATCACATCAACAACAATAATAATATACAACCAAAATACAGGAACAATAACCATTCTACTAGTATTATATATACTACTCACATTAATTGTAGTAGTAAACATCATCAGCATCTCAAAGGGACCACTACGACACACAAACTAATGAATAAACCCATACGAATCAGACACCCCCTCATCAAAATTGCAAACAACGCCTTAGTAGACCTACCAACACCATCAACTATTAGAGGATGATGAAACTTCGGATCACTACTAGGAGTATGCCTAATAGCACAAATCCTAACAGGACTATTCCTAGCCATACACTACTGCCCAGACATCAACTCCGCATTCTCCAGAGTAAGACACATTTGTCGAGACGTAAACTATGGATGATTACTACGAACGTTACACGCAAATGGAGCATCACTATTCTTCGTATGCATTTACATACACATCGGACGAAATATATATTACGGATCGTACAAATTCGTACATACATGATCAGTGGGAGTAGCAATCCTATTCCTAACAATAGCAACAGCATTCATAGGATATGTACTTCCATGAGGGCAAATATCATTCTGAGGAGCAACCGTAATCACAAATCTACTATCAGCAGTCCCATACATAGGAAAAGAATTAGTTCAATGAGTATGAGGAGGATTTGCCGTAGACAACGCAACACTAACACGATTCTTCGCACTCCACTTCCTAATACCATTTGCAATCGCAGCAATAACCTTAGTTCACCTGCTATTCCTACACCAAACAGGATCCAACAACCCACTAGGACTAAACAAAAACACAGATAAAATTCCATTCCACCCATACTTCAGAGTAAAAGACATCTTTGGATTCGCAATCATAATCATACTACTATCGGCACTAACCCTAAAAGAGCCATACCTCCTAGGAGATCCAGACAACTTTACCCCAGCCAACCCCCTAGTAACACCCGTACACATCCAACCAGAGTGATACTTCCTATTTGCATACGCAATCCTACGATCAATCCCAAACAAACTAGGAGGAGTTATTGCACTAGTAATATCAATCGCAATCCTATTCATCATACCAACCAACAAATCAAAGTTCCGAGGAACACAATTCTACCCAATAAACCAAGTATTATTCTGAACAATAACAAACACAGTAATCCTACTCACCTGAATCGGAGCACGACCAGTAGAAGACCCCTATATCCTAACAGGACAAATTCTAACAGTAGTGTACTTCTTATATTACATCATAAATCCAATAACAACAAACCTATGAGACAAATCAACAAACTAAGTTAAATAAGCAACGAGGAAAGCCTAGTGCCTTGAAAACACTATGAGAGAAGTTCAAACCTTCTATTAACTTAAATGCCTAAATTAATACACTTACAACAAAGAAAGAATTAAAAGCCTAACACCAACAAAAAACAAAAGATAATTTAAAGAAAGGGGCAAAAAACTCCTTCAAGCCAAATACATCAACTTATCATAACGAAATCGTGGCAAAGTACCACGAACCCAAACAAACAAAAAAGAAACAAAAGTCAACTTAACATAAAAAAAAATAGAATAAAGATCACTGCCCAAAAAAATAATGCAAAACAATAATCTTATGAAAAGAATACTAGCATACTCAGCCAAAAAAATTAACGAAAACCCACCACCACCATACTCAATATTAAACCCAGAAACCAACTCAGACTCCCCTTCGGCAAAATCAAAAGGAGTACGATTAGACTCCGCCAAACAAGAAATAAACCAAACAAAAGATAAGGGGAAAGAAAAGAAAATCAACCAAATATAACCCTGAAATAAATAAAAATAAACCAAATTGTAACCACAAACCAAAATAACAAAAGAAAACAAAATAAAAGCCAATCTAACCTCATAAGAAATCGTCTGAGCTAAAGCACGCAACCCACCCAACAAAGAATAACTAGAATTAGATGACCAACCAGCAATCATAACAGTATAAACACCAAGTCTAGTACAAGCTAGAAAAAACAATAAACCCAACTCAAAAGAAATAAATCCTCTCAAATAAGGAATCAACAACCAAATTAACAAAGAAAGAAACAATGCAAAAACAGGAGAAAAATAATAGACCAAATAATTAGAAACCAAAGGAAAATACTGCTCCCTAGAAAATAATTTAATAGCATCTCTAAAAGGCTGAAGAATACCAACAAAACCAACCTTATTGGGCCCCTTACGAATATGAATATAACCTAAAACCCTTCGTTCCAAAAGAGTAAGAAATGCCACCCCAACCAAAACAAAAATAACTAACAACAAAAACACAACAATAGAAAACAATGCCAACATAACAAATACTACTTGTAAAATAAAAACTTCACATTAATAGATTCTAAATCCAACGCACTTATCTGCCAAAATAGTCAGTTAATAAAATTCAACAACAACAAAATTATTCCAAATACCTGGTCCTCTCGTACTAAGGTATAAAACCACACTTATAGATAGAAACCAACCTGGCTCACGCCGGTTTGAACTCAGATCATGTAAGATTCCAAGGGTCGAACAGACCCAATACAACTTTCAGCCCCTACACCAAAAATTCACCTTAATCCAACATCGAGGTCGCAAACCCCCCTGCCGATAAGAACTCTCAAGGAAGATAACGCTGTTATCCCTAAGGTAATTTAGTCTTATAATCAAAATAAATGGATCAAATAACTATAAATAAATATAATCAAAATAAAGAAGAGTTAACTACATTCCTCTCATCACCCCAACAAAACAAAAAGCCTACTCACCAACAAAATAAACAAACAACCAACAAATAAATAAACCAAATGTCAAACTCTATAGGGTCTTCTCGTCC